AGTCTAGCCCCTTTTCTCCGTTAGATCCCTTGTTTCACTCCGATAGTATCATAACTCGGGTCAATGCAAAGGAAATGGATGCATTTCCATACTATTAACTAAGTAAAAACACAATTTGGCTCAGGCCACATCACTTATTATACTGGATCTTACGGAGCCTATTCACGCACGACACGAGTAGATTTGAGTTTTTGATCATAGAGAAAAGATTCTAACCAGCCTATCCTCTGTATGGGGCTTACGCGGTGGTTAGAACAAAGACCACATTTGGTTCTGAATTCTAATGTGGCAGATAACATATATCTACATGGCACAATCAATAGTTCAAGTCACACACTCCCATAATCCATTTTATCTTTAGAGAATTCCCTTTAACCCCATAATATTGGATTATTTATTTGACACAAATAGTTGAAGGGAAATATCCAAATACATGTCCTATTCTTTTCAATAATCCATATGTGTAGCAATGAAATACTGTTGTTCCTCTACCAAGTGATATAAAGATTGATTTGAAATATCTATGATCTCTCTTCTCTATAAAGGGCCAGAAATACCCTGTTTACGTATCATTGGGAAGTGCATTAACATAAATACGGCAGTAAGAAGGGGTAATACAAAAGTGTGTAAACTATAAAACCGAGTCAAAGTGGATTGGCCCACACTCGCACTTCCACGTAATAACTCTACTAAAGGAGATCCTATTACAGGAATAGCGTCAGGTACGCCTGTTACAATTTTTACTGCCCAATAACCTATTTGGTCCCAAGGTAAGGAATAACCAGTTACACCAAAAGATGCAGTCAATACAGCCAGAACCACACCTGTAACCCAAGTTAATTCACGGGGTCTTTTAAACCCACCGGTTAGATAAACACGAAATACGTGCAGGATCATCATTAGGACCATCATACTTGCCGACCATCGATGAACCGATCGGATTAACCAACCAAAGTTAGCTTCAGTCATTATGTATTGAACAGAAGAAAAAGCCTCAGTAACAGTCGGACGGTAGTAAAAAGTCATAGCAAATCCTGTAGCTACTTGTACTAAAAAACAAGTAAGCGTAATTCCTCCTAGACAATAAAATATGTTGACATGAGGAGGAACATATTTACTAGTTATATCATCTGCAATCGCCTGAATCTCGAGACGTTCTTCGAACCAATCATACACTTTATTGAGATAGGTAAACCAAGAGGACTCCCCCTCCGAGAACCGTATAGGAGAATTTCATCTCGTACAGCTCAAGCAAAAGCACACAAAGTCTGCTTGCAACGGGTGTGTAATAGAAAGTTGGAAATTTATTACTTTCTTTTTTGATTCAATCTTCTTTGACGAGACGAAAGAATAAAAAAACCCGACAACTCTTCTTTATGGTGATAGTGCCAAAACATCAAGTTGGCTCATTTGTCTTTATGGTGATCGTTAAAGGCCTCTTGAATCTTCTCGTTCCCTATTTCTTTTATTATTATTTTGATTTTTATCTAATTCGGCTTTTTTTTTTGATAGGAATTCTCTTGTTAAGACCCTATGAATTAATTAAAACCTCAGATTCATACTACACCCCCGATGATTATGATTCTCAAAAAAAAACTTAAAGTTTAGCCCAAAGCTTCTCTGAGTAAGAACCATTGGATCATCACTTATTTAATGAATCGATAATTAATATCGATAATATAATAATGACTCAAAATCCAAAGCAAAGAAACTTTTGTCCTTGGCTTAAAATAAGCATAAACAGGAGTTTAAAAGAAGAAAAATCTTTTAATTTCGAATTTGTTAGCTTCGTATTCTTTGAAAATGGTTTGGAGACCGGCCACGGGGTCTAACTATTCAATATAAATCATAGTTCCACTATTTCATAATTTATTTTTTATATTTCGTGTTTCAAATACTAGAATAAATATCCGACGAGGTAAAAACCTATCTTTATCAAGATGACAGATGGGTTCTCTGTACTAGCACTAGGATCAATTCTAACAAGTCACACGCTCATATTCCGGAAATACACAGAAACAAAAAAATTTCGCGGTCGAACTACCAAAATAGAATGGGGTAGAAATCTGAGCCCTAAATTAGTCACTTTATATTGAAAAGCCGAGATTCTTGTGGATCTAATTCATTGAAATTCCGTCCAGTAAAACGGAAGAATTATAAATCTCTAAAATAATAGATAAGAATATTGCAAAAAGAGCCATTGCGACACCCATCAAAGGAGTAGTTCCCCAGCCAGGAGCTACTTTACCATATTCCGAATTCAACGGTTTCAACAACCCCCCTAGACCTGTTTGTTTTGGACGTGCTTTTGAGCGCTCCTCAACGGTTTGTGTAGCCATAAATCTTATTGTAGTAATTGAGATCTGTTGACTTTGTATACTATTCTGTTGTAAATAAACAATCTTATCATAGATTCATTGTGATCTTGAAATTCTATAATAATGGAAACAGCAACCCTAGTCGCCATCTCTGTATCGGGTTTACTTGTAAGTTTTACTGGGTACGCCTTATATACCGCTTTTGGGCAACCCGCTCAACAACTACGAGATCCATTCGAGGAACACGGAGACTGATTGAAGTAATGAGCCTCCACAGTTTGGGAGGCTCATTACTTCAATTGAGATAATGAAAAATCATTTCTTAGTTGGAACTTTCGGCGGTTCTCGAAAAAAGATAGCAAAAAAGATTATCCCGAGAGTCGAGACTAAGAGGAATGTATAAACCAATGCTTCCATAGGTTCGATCGTGGTTTACAATTATAACTTTCATACCTGTTTATTTTGAATCATCTCCCGGATAAAGAAAAAACAAGAGTCAAAGAAATGGCAGTGATTCAAATTAGGCTTTCTCTAATACCTCTAATACCTTAGGTAAAAGTAAAAAAGAAGCAAAAGATATCCTAGCAATGTTCTATCAGACGGCTTGTTTTCTTGTAGTTGGATCTCCTAGTTTTTGGAATGCTCCAAATTCGACTTGTGAATCCAAATCTGGGTCAATACCCGCAAAAACATCTCTAAACAGGGTTCTAGCACCATGCCAAATGTGTCCGAAGAAGAAAAGAAGAGCAAACGACGCATGTCCAAAAGTAAACCAACCTCGTGGACTGCTACGAAAAACCCCATCAGATTTCAAAGTAGCACGATCTAATTCAAAAATTTCACCCAATTGAGCGCGTCTCGCATATTTTTTCACAGTAGCGGGATCGCTGTAACTGACTCCGTTAAGTTCGCCGCCATAGAACTCAACAGTTACACCTACTTGTTCAACACTATACTTCGATTCTGCCCTTCTAAAAGGAACGTCGGCTCTAACAATTCCGTCTCCATCTACCAAAACAACGGGAAACGTTTCAAAAAAAGTAGGCATACGACGTACAAAAAGTTCACATCCTTCTTTATCTCTAAAGATAGGGTGGCCTAACCATCCAACAGCTATTCCATCCCCACTGTCCATCGATCCTGCTCTGAATAATCCCCCTTTTGCCGGATTATTGCCGATGTAATCATAAAAAGCTAATTTTTCAGGAATTTTAGACCAAGCTTCTGTTAAACTTTGATTTTCGGCTAGCCCAGCACTGACTCTTCGATATATTTCTTGCTGGAAGTATCCCTGATCCCATTGATAACGAGTAGGACCAAATAATTCGATTGGGGTAGTTGCAGAACCATACCACATAGTTCCCGCAACAACAAAAGCAGCAAAAAAGACAGCAGCGATACTACTGGAAAGGACAGTTTCAATATTACCCATACGTAATCCTTTGTATAGACGTTGGGGCGGACGGACACTAAGATGGAATAGGCCCGCTAATATGCCCAAAGTGCCTGCTGCAATATGATGAGAGGCTATTCCTCCCGGAACAAAAGGATCAAAACCTTCCACGCCCCATGCTGGGTTTACCGATTGTACTTTTCCAGTTAATCCATAAGGATCGGACACCCATATTCCAGGACCATACAAACCTGTTACATGAAATACGCCAAAACCAAAGCACGCCACCCCTGAAAGAAATAAATGAATTCCAAAGATCTTGGGCAAATCCAAAGAGGGTTTTCCTGTACGTTCATCAGAAAATATTTCTAGATCCCAATATACCCAATGCCAAATAGCTGCCAAGAAGCACAACCCCGAAAACATAATATGTGCCCCGGCCACTCCTTCGTAAGTCCAAATACCCGGATTCGTTACAGTTCCGCCTGTAATACTCCAACCGCCCCATGAATTAGTTATTCCTAAACGCGTCATGAAAGGTATAACAAACATACCTTGTCTCCACATTGGATCAAGAACGGGGTCAGACGGATCAAAAACTGCTAATTCATATAACGCCATTGAACCGGCCCAACCAGCAACCAGAGCCGTATGCATTATATGGACAGCAAGCAACCGACCGGGATCATTCAATACGACGGTATGAACACGATACCAAGGCAAACCCATGGAAATACCCCTTTATGAAAGAAAAATAGACACTATGTAACTTTATTGCATTGGAAAAATGATGCTAGGGGCCTCCCCTTTCAGTGAATTATCGTGAAGTAAGGATTACTATTTGTTCTATTCTATTGGTAATAATGGAACAATTCTGTTTATAGGAACAAAGAGAAGCAGATCTATTCTATACCCGATAAGTATCAATACGCAATGGGTGGTTGAACCATTTTGTATGAGCAAACGGATCCCTACTTGTTCATCATTCGCCGGGTATATTTAGAATAATTTGTCGTTAGTCATTCTGACTTCCTTTATCAAAGAGCTTCTCCAATCTATAGATAAAAAATGATATGCTAAAGACCAATATTATGAGGACAATAAACTAAACCCACTATTACGTTTTCACATCAAAGTAAAATAGATTACTTCATTTTTTTTCATTTAATGCCTATTGGTGTTCCAAAAGTACCTTTTCGAAGCCCTGGAGAGGAAGATGCATCTTGGGTTGACATATAGTGCGACTTGTCAGATATATTGGGTCATATGGGATTTCCCCATTCTCTCCCCCGATCGAGCTATCCTCTGATTCGCCCAAGAAAGATTATCAAAAAATTGGAGCGTGAAGTGAAATTAGATCCATTTTAGGGGAATCCAGATTAATATTATCAATTAGAATAATTTATGGTTGACTTGGTTGGACCAATCAAATTATCCAGGCTCCGTTTAGAACAACCCCAACTTAGTAATATACCAATGATTGCTGCGTCTATTTCTAATTCTAAATTTTGTATTACCATATTATATAGTTGACTAGGTTATTAATTGATACCTCATTAGAAATTATCCTTTTTCCTATACTAAAAAATGGGAATGATCCCTATTAATCAATTGAGTAAAACAGGATGAATGCGTCGAAAATTTGGCCGAAGACATGAAATCGATTCAACAAAAATTTGTAGCAAAAAGAAATGGTAGTAGGTACATTTGTCCTATATGTGCAAATCACAATCGGACCTATCTTTACCTGGAGTAGAGCATAAACCTAAAAGAATTCAAGAGGCCCATTCAGGAACAAGAAAATGACATCGTGATTGAGGGTGTATCTCGATGAAAGAATACATCAATTGAGAAGTTAATTCAACGAGTTTAATGAATTTTTTTCGATTATATATTAGAGTGAAATTCTAGTGAAAGGTTTACAAACTTTTCTTTCTTACAATAAAAAATAGAAGAAAAAGATCCTTCGTTAGAAAAATTTTGCTTTTAAAAAAAGAGCAGGAGCCAAAATCTATACATTGAGCCTTTTTTTTCACGATTCTTTTGACCCGTATGCATTAAAAGGTGCATGTACGGTTCCTAAGGGATACAATTTTATCCTAATCAACCGACTTTATCGAGAAAGATTACTTTTTTTAGGTCAAGAGGTTGATAATGAGCTCTCGAATCAACTTATTGGTCTTATGGTATATCTCACTATAGAGGATCGTAACAGAGAGCTTTATGTGTTTATAAACTCTCCCGGTGGATGGGTAATACCCGGAATAGCTGTTTATGATACCATGCAATTTGTGCCACCAGATGTACATACAATATGCATGGGATTAGCCGCTTCAATGGGATCCTTTGTCCTGGTCGGGGGAGAAATTACCAAACGTCTAGCATTCCCTCACGCTTGGCGCCAATGAGTTTTTTATTTGAGATAAAAAAAGAAGTCTATGCCTTCGCCATATGAAATAAGAATCTTGAGTAATAATAGCATGGCACTTCGAATTCGATATGATAAAATTCGTTTCTCAAAACATTAAATTATGTATCGAAAGGGCAGTATGAAATACTAAGTATTTCCGATTTGATCTATCGGAATCTCAGTGTCACAAACTTTTTTCACACCGAAAAGCTCTGAATAATATTTATGTTATGAAAAAGTTTTCCGTATTTTATTTGATCGGATCAAAAAGAAACTTTGGGATTGCTGAATTACAGACGTAATAAATATATAAAGCAACGGAACCATCATAGTATTTTGAACTCCTCCAATAAAGAAAGGTGGTAATTGGACCTTTTTCGATCTGGGTATGAGAAATCCTATTTTATCTTCGATAGGAAATTCCATTCGTGAGCCGTATGCAATATGCAAAAGATGCCTGTACGGTTCTATTTTTTCTTGTTAGTAGTTAGTAGCTTTCTCTTTACCCCATTCTGCGAAACCCTTTTGTATGTTATATCACCAGGGTAATGATCCATCAACCTGCGAGTTCTTTTTATGAGTCCCAAACGGGAGAATTTATCCTGGAAGCGGAAGAACTACTGAACCTGCGCGAAACCATCACAATGGTTTATGTCCAAAGAACAGGTAAATCTTTTTGGGTTGTATCCGAAGACATGGAACGAGATGTTTTTATGTCAGCAACAGAAGCCCAAGCTCACGGAATTGTGGATCTTGTAGCAGTTGGATGAAAATATCAAGGATTTCGCATAAATCCGCGATTTGATTGATATTTTATTTATTGTCTTACCCGGTTCTTTAATATTCTATTAAATAGAAAGAATTCATAAGCATCCGGTTAGGAGCGATCTAAACCAGCTCAGTCTGTATACAATTCAGCATGCCAACTATTAAACAACTTATTAGAAACACAAGACAGCCAATACGAAATGTCACGAAATCCCCCGCTCTTAGGGGATGTCCTCAGCGCCGAGGAACATGTACTAGGGTGTATGTGCGACTCGTTCAGATCATGGGCTGGAACAAAAGAAAGGAACCAATAACAACCAGTAGCAATCCGTATGAATGATCAGTACCAATAAATAGAATAAAATGACATTTTTCAATTCAATGGCTAAAATCTATTCTATCTCCCTATTGCGTATGAAATTTATGGTTTCCGTTGGTGTAAATCCAATAAGCTGAGAAGCAATTCCCCATTGGTAACAAATGGTTATTTATTAAGCGGGGGAAATCCTATTTATTATTTAAGAAGAAGAAATTTTATACTTCTTTATACTTCTAAGAACGGCCTAACAGGATCAGCTACCTAGCTAACCTTCAGAATTAAATACCGTTACTGTATAGGTAGATCTCATTGTGAAAGACCTATTACTGGATAATTCATGGGTAGAGCCACACAACGGTGTGAACTGTACAAGTTACCAAAAAAATAAGATTCATTAAATGAAGGAAAAGGCTCCGGTGTATAGAGAGGACCTCACCGTTTAAGAAGTAACCATAGAAACGATGGAACCACTCTATTCTTTTTATATTTACTTTATCTATTCTTTTTATATTTACTTTATATATATCTATTTGACTATGTTATGGATACTAGATATCAAAAAGTTTCTTATTTTTAGACAGTTCACTTCGAAATAAGAAAAAATTGTGGTTGGGAAGGTTATAGTAGCAAAAGTCATTGGAATTTTTATTTTATATACCCGAAGAATCCGTTTTGTTATAAATAAATCAGTAAGGGGAAAAAGAATAACTGATAGACAGCAACTCAATTAGTTATTCATCAAAGTTTCATTTATTCAATGACTAGAATTAGACGAGGATATATAGCTCGAAGACGTAGAAACAAAATTCGTTTATTTGCATCAAGTTTCGGGGGGCTCATTCAAGACTTACTCGAACTATTACTCAACAGAAAATACGAGCTTTAATTTCGGCTCATCGCGATCGAGATAAGAAAAAGAGAGATTTTCGTCGTTTATGGATTACTCGGATAAATGCAGTAATTCGCAATAAAGGAGTATCCTGTAGTTATAGTAGACTAATAAATGATCTGTACAAAAGCCAATTACTTCTAAATCGTAAAATACTTGCACAAATAGCTATATTAAATAGGAATTGTCTTTATATGATTTCCAATGAAATATTGGATCCATTGGAGTAATTTGACTGGAATTCCCCGGAGAATCAACTCCGGGAAGGTAGAGTATAAAATAGGATAAGATTAAGATAAAGTTGTCAAAATGAACAAAAGAATTCAATAAAAACTGATTTATTCTTCCCCGCTGCTTTTTTTTATTATGACACACGAATCAAATTAGGATTCTCCTATTTTTCGAACACAACACCAACCAAGTTTTAGTTCGAATTGGAATTTTGCTTCGATTGAAAAGTAAGCTAAACCTATTTATTTCTAGTTCTAAGACCTATTGTTGGAGCAGTCGACTCAGTTCTTTCAAACTGTTTCTCGTTATTAAGAAAAGGTAACAAAGATAAAATACGAGCTTGTTTTATAGCAATAGTAATTAATCGTTGTTGTTTCAAAGTCAATTTATTTACGCGTCTTGACAATATTTTTCCTTGTTCACTAATAAATCGACTAATTAAACTCATGTTTCTATAATCAATTCGATCCCCCGATTGTATCGGGGGCAAACGCCTACGAAAAGATCGCTTCGATTTAAGAAAGGGTCGCTTGGATTTATCCATGGTTTGTTTATTCCTTTTCCCGAAATCCTATTTCGGTCGGATTTAAAATAAATTAGAATTAAAAAATAGGATTTGGTTTGTTTATATATGGGTTTTTTTAGATTAGAATCTATATTTAGATATTATAATATATTATAATATGTCATTTTGACTGTTCCATTTATTTTTTTATCTCCCCATGAGTCGTATGTTTGGAACAACAGGGGCAGAATTTTCTCAATTCTAATCGACTAGGTGTATTGTGTCGATTCTTTTGTGTAATATATCTGGAAATACCCCTTGAGTCTTTATTAACACTGTTTCGAACACAACTGATACATTCCAAAATAATCGTTACCCGTACATCTTTACTCTTGGCCATGAAACTCCTTTGGATTTTTGATTCACTCAACTCTTCTATATTTTTTAGCTAAAAAAAAAAAAAAGAAAAAATTAGAACGAAACCAAATTATAAAAGATTTCGTTGAAATCAATAGATAGTAATTAATAAGTAATACAATTAACTATAGTTCTAATCTAATTGTATTAGATTTTGTTAAGGATCTTGTATGATACTCTTGCCCTAGACTGGCATTTCCTTTTCTTTTTTCACTCTAGTAATTTGATTCAATTACCCTTTTTTAGTTGTGATTGAATCGACTTTTATTCTTTCTCTTTCATCCCTTCTTGGAATTCTAAAAAGGGAAAAAAGGGGGTGAGATGTAGTTTCGGATATAGAATTGTATCTCTAATCTTATTCAAATCCTCCCACGTCAATAACTAGAATGAAAAAAAAGGAAATGTCAGCGCATCTGGGAATAAACGATTGATCTCTATCAATAGACCTGCTAAAGATACGAACCATATAGTACTTAGTACCGGTGCCACAGATAAATATGTTTTTAGATCTCGCATTGAAAATCCTCCTTCTTTATTGTATTGTAATACATAAGGCTAATACATATATGATCAGATACATAGATAGTTGTAGTTAAGGATTAAGGACCACTTGTATTTGTACGCGGAATCCCTAAATGGATAACAATTCCGTAGAAAATATTTCTGCCCTTTCTTAAAAAAAAGAAAAGCCCCCTTCTTGAGCATTTCCAAAAAAATGAATTTTCCTTTTTATTATATGTGGTATATGCT